ATAAGCTCCCTTGAAAAGCATTGGCGCACGTGTAAACGAGGTGCTCTACCTAACTGAGCTATAGCCCTTGTCATAGATATCTTAACATATAGATAATTTCTTGTCAAGATGGATATTCCCTAATCTCACATGATAACTCTTTGATCCGCTTACTGTTAACAGATTGGTATTGCTTAGAAATAATATTCTATCTATAATCCCCGAGGTGATGGGTCTTCTTTTGCGGTGATAAATTACCTACTTAACTCAGTGGTTAGAGTATTGCTTTCATACGGCAGGAGTCATTGGTTCAAATCCAATAGTAGGTAGAACTTATTAGATACCATTGCATTGACTCCGGTATCTAATAAGTTTTTCTACCCATCCTCCTTTTTTCGTTGTATCAGATTAGACTTGATTGTCTTCAATTGGCAGAATCTAAATGTGGTGTATAATAAAGAACTTCTAAAAAACTTCTTTTGATTATTTTGATGTATTGACTAGTAGGAAATAACATTGACAGCCTCTACTCGTGTCCTAGCTCGTCTGAGAGCTAGATTCGCTTCAATCACTTGTCTCTTACCCTCAGCTCTACTCAAGTTAGCTTCAGCTATTTTAAGAGTTTGTTGAGCTTCTTGCGGATCAATGTCAGTACTCATCTCCGCATCATTTCCTAAAATGGTGATCTCATTATTCCCTATTCTAGCAAAACCACCCATCAGAGCCACCGTTAACCATTGGTCGTTGAGGCGTATTCTCAAAAGACCTATATCTACAGCCGTGGCAATAGGGGCGTGGTTTGGTAATACACCAATTTGGCCACTATTTGTAGATAAAATGATTTCTTTCACTTCTGAATCCCAAATAATTCGATTAGGAGTCAGTACACAAAGATTTAAGGTCATTTCTTCAAATTGCTCTCCACTTCTAAGTTCATAGCTTTCGCGGTAGCTTCATCGATGTTACCCACCAAATAAAAAGCCTGCTCGGGCAGACCATCTAATTCTCCGGAAAGGATCAGTTGAAACCCCCTAATTGTTTCTGCAAGACCAACATATTTTCCTGGAGAACCAGTAAATACTTCTGCCACGAAGAAGGGTTGTGATAAGAAACGCTCAATTTTTCGTGCTCTTGCTACAGTTAAACGATCCTCCTCGGATAATTCATCCAACCCAAGAATAGCTATAATGTCCTGAAGTTCTTTGTAACGTTGTGAAGTTTGCTTAACTCTTTGCGCAGTTTCATAATGTTCCTCACCAACGATCCGAGGTTGTAACATAGTTGACGTTGAATCTAAAGGATCTACTGCTGGATAAATACCCTTGGCAGCTAATCCTCTTGATAGTACGGTAGTAGCATCTAAATGTGCAAATGTAGTGGCAGGAGCAGGGTCTGTCAAATCGTCCGCAGGTACATAAACTGCTTGGATCGAAGTTATAGATCCCTCTTTGGTAGAAGTAATTCTTTCTTGCAAAGAACCCATTTCTGTACTAAGGGTAGGTTGATAACCCACTGCAGAAGGCATTCTCCCTAATAATGCGGATACTTCTGATCCTGCTTGGACAAAACGAAAGATATTGTCGATGAATAGAAGCACATCTTGTTCATTAACATCCCGGAAATATTCTGCCATAGTTAGGGCAGTCAAACCAACTCTCATACGAGCTCCCGGCGGTTCATTCATTTGACCATAGACTAAAGCTACTTTTGATTCTGCAAGATTTTTTTCATTAATTACTCCGGATTCTTTCATTTCCATGTAAAGATCATTTCCTTCACGAGTACGTTCTCCTACTCCGCCAAATACGGATACGCCTCCATGAGCTTTGGCAATGTTGTTGATCAATTCCATGATGAGTACTGTTTTACCTACTCCAGCTCCCCCAAATAGTCCGATTTTTCCTCCACGGCGATAAGGAGCTAAAAGATCTACCACCTTAATACCTGTTTCAAAGATTGATAATTTCGTATCTAACTGTATAAAGGCGGGCGCAGATCTATGAATAGGAGATGTTGTGCGAGTATCTACAGGACCTAAATTATCAACAGGCTCTCCAAGAACGTTGAAGATTCGACCGAGAGTAGCTCCGCCGACTGGAACACTTAGAGGAGCTCCCGTGTCAATCACTTCCATTCCTCTCATCAGCCCATCTGTAGCACTCATAGCTACAGCTCTAACTCGATTATTTCCTAATAATTGTTGTACCTCGCAAGTCACATTAATTTGTTGACCGACAGTATCTCGACCCTTAACTACCAAAGCGTTATAAATATTAGGCATTTTGCCCGGGGGAAAAACGACATCCAGTACTGGGCCAATAATTTGAGCGATACGCCCTAGTTTTTTTTCTTCAAGTGTGGAAACCGCAGGGCTAGAAGTAGTAGGATTGATTCTCATAATTATAATAAAGTGAAATATGTCGAAATCCTTTTTGGAATAATACCAAATCGAAAATAAATGTCCGATAGCAAGTTGATCAGTTAATTCAATAAGAGATAAATGGGAGATAGCACTCGATTT